CCCACCTACATATATGGGATATTTTAAGAAGTGAACGTCTTTCCTCGTAGCAGGGTCGGGGGAAAGAATGGGAAAGGCGATTTCACTATATTTCTGACCGGGAACAGGACCTATCACAAGAATATTTCTTTTATTGGGACGATAACTCTGAAAAGACAGATTTCCCATCTTTTCTCTCACCTCGGGAGAAATACGATCGGGGGGGGCTAACTCGAATCCCTCGGGTAAAATAAGAACAGCCCCTACATTCAAAGCCCCCTTTTTACCATTAGCAAGAACTTGTTTCAGTTGCATATCATAAGGGATTCGAACAACTGCTTCAAATACAGTATCAGGAAGCACGGCTTGCGGAACTTCAATATCCACGGGCTTATTAGCTAAATGGCAATTGGCACATACAATTCGTCCAGTTGCTTCTCGTGGGTTTTCATAACCCTGCTGCGCAAAAATGGGATATGCATTTGAAATAGATGCCCGAGTTATTACATATATCATGATCGATACAGAAATCGATTGAGTCATCTGTTCCTTTACCCAAGAAAAAGTATTTCTATTTTGCATGTCCAATCATTGATCCCGGAATTTCTACAATAAATTAGATAGGTAGCTAGTATAGTTCCCTATACACGAGTCTGTCATTGTACTGGGATAATTGTACTGGAATATAGGACGAATACCTTGAAGAGCTAGAAGTATAAAGAATTAAGTAAGATTGAAAATGCTTTCTTTATATACGAAGAAAGATTCTGATTTGATTGATATCAGGAGATCAAATGAGTTCTTCATTCATTCATTGAATGATAAATAACTACAAGTGAAGGAGATACACGATTTAAATAATAGAAGATCCAATATTTCACAATTGTATCTAGAATAACTGGAAAAGTGGAAACAAGACTAGATATAATTTGATCGTTATGAACCAATCCAAAATCGTTGTAGACCGAACCAATCATTAGTTCCCAACCATGGGTCGAATGAAATCCGATCCATAAATCAGTAACTAAAAGAATCAAAAAAGCTTTTATTGTGTCACTTAAGTTATAGAGGAATTCCTGAATCCAAGAATTAAGAATGACAAGTTCTTCATTACCCAGAATAAAATAACCACTTAGAATAGCGAAACAAATTATATTTGTCGAGAAATCCAAAATGATATGGAGATGATATTCATTGTGTGTTTTGACCAATTGTATCGTTTCCTTGTGTATTCCTATACGAAGTTTTTGTATATGCGTCTCCGGGTACTCCTTTATCATTTCATCCAAGAGGAATAGTTCTTCCAATTCTATGAATCTTTCTAGAACGTTTTTCTCTTGAATATCATTCAAAAAAGTTTCGGATTTCCCGGTATTCCACCAATTAGTAACCCAAGGTTCCAGACATTTATTAAATGAGAGAGAGACCCACCAGGGCAAAAATATTATGGATGAAATATATGGGAGGGAGACCCAGGCTTTCTTTTTTTTTTCATTTTTATCCTAAAAGGACCCTTATTCTATTTCTATATTCCTTTCCTTCTAGATCCGAGATCTAAATTATTACACAAAAATAGGAAATAGATCCATGGGTTCAATACCTTTTTATAGAACTCGTACTTCAGAGAAATATCAGATAGAGTCGACGGTTGTATTAAAAAGGAAATTCGCAAGTTTTTTTCAATTTTTTCTTCAGTTCATTTCAAAATACTTCAATTGGTACGCGCAAGAAATAGGCCAATTCGGCAGCTTTTTGTTCAATTTCTCGTGGAGTAAAATACTCATCAGTACGAGTCAAGGGAATGGCTCCTTGGCCTCTGATTTCCATATAAAGGACACGACGAGGATAAAGACCCTCTTTAACCTCCATTCTGATTGATTGTATATCTCTCATAAGTAAGCGAAGGAAGATGCGACGATTTATTCCAGGAAATCCCCAACGAAAAATACACACTATTCCTTCTTTTCTATCGAATCTGTCATAACCACTACCTACATTCCATGAAATTGTGCACCACAAATAGGAGCTAATGAATAGACCTGCGATCCCATAGAAAGACATCACGATCCCTTGTGGAAAAAAAAGAATTTGCTGAGATGGAAATACGGATATCAGATTCCTACCAAGATAACTGGAAGTTCCAACCACTAAGAATCCTAGTGAACCTAAAAAAAGGATACAGGCCCAGAAAAAATTACTTGTTTTTCGAGACCCCATTATAAGTTCTATCCATATATGTTCTGATCGCCAATTCATACTCTACTAGATCCAGTTGCATTCGATTGGAATTGAGAGAATAACCCAAATGAATTTTACTTTCTTGATCCCGAAGTAACTTTCATTAACTAGCACTATTCTGATGTAAACCGTTAGAAGTAATTTGTTAGATACATTGACTTTCCATTTAAATAAAATATTCGCCGATCCATTTTTAATTTAACCAGCTATACCTGCATATACATGCATTTATGCGGATATCATGTATCCGCATAAATGCATAATAGTTCTTTCATTTGTGTTCGTAAAGAGTCACATATCGTACCATATTACACTAAATAAATATCTGTATTATGATCCAGTGTTGAAATAAATTGATGAGATTTGGTCCCATCGGATCTAGACAATCTTATTTTTTTGGACATGAAGAGATAAAGAAGCCATTGCAATTGCCGGAAATACTAGGCCCACTAAAGGCACAAAAATAGAGGGTAAGTTGAGATCTGTCATAGAATGGGTGCCTCGATTTAATATTTCTATCTATTAGAAAGAAAAAGATATCTTATGATATGATAAGTATATCTATCCTAAGTATATATCATAAACTGTATTATATTTATAATATTATTTTATTATATTTATAATTTATTATATATAAAAAAAGTATTTAATAATTATATTTATATTATATAATATAAATATAATTATTATTTATTAATAATTTATTTAATTTAATAAAAAATATGAATATTTAGAAATGAATATTTAGAAATGAATATTTATAAGTAGTTAATAAGTAGTTAATAAGTGCAAGGAATGTAGAACTAAATAAAATAAGTGTACCTATTCATCTTTCTACACGAATATGTATGATAATTCGCTTTATTAATAAATTTAATTATTCTTTTCCCATCCTTATTTCTTTCTATCTTTCTAATCTAATAAGGAGTTTATTATGAAAATAATAAGATTTTATTAGGAGTTTGCGACTCTAACTAATTCGATCCATCCAACAAACGGGGATTCATAGTAAAAAATGGAGGTTATCGATAGATATAGAAATAACTTCTATTCTCTATTTTCTATTTATTTCTTTTTTATTTTGATTTCGATATTTTTTTTTATTGTCTATATTAATACGTAAGAAGGCCAGATAATTTTTTTTATTTTCCCTAATTCTAATTCCTCGGAGGGAGAAATTCACTTTTTTATCCTGTTGATAGAAGGTTCGTGATTACTAATCATGAATAGAAGTAGGATAAAAAAATAGATCTGGAGGAAAAACGAAAAAGTAATTACCCGAAACTTCTAACTCTTATTACAAGTAGAACTTATGTCATCAAAGAAAACACCATTCTTTTTCGTTTTTTTTTGATTACGATGAACTAAATACTTGTTCGCTACAAATAACTGAATTTAGTACTATACTTTATTCATTTTTTGAATTTTGATTCAAGGGAAAGAAACCGTGGAGCTGAAATAACTCACTCAGAACACCTTTTAAAGGATTACGTGGTACAATTGGGTCAAATAAGCCTTTATGGAATAAATACTCAGTCGCTTGTGAACCATCGGGTACTGTCTTATTCAATGTTTGTTCAATTACTCTTTTGCCCGCAAATGCAATGTAGGCATTAGGTTCAGCAACAATGACATCTCCCAACATACCAAAACTGGCTGTTACTCCACCGGTTGTAGGAGATGTAAGGATTGATACATAGAATAATTTTTTATTTGATTGATAATTATGTGAAGCGGAAGATATTTTAGCCATTTGCATCAAACTCAAACTTCCTTCTTGCATGCGCGCTCCTCCAGAAGCACACACAATAATGACAGGTAGAGATCGATTAGTAGCATACTCGATCAAACGGGTGATTTTCTCGCCTACTACAGATCCCATACTACCTCCCATGAACTTAAAATCCATAACTCCAATTGCTATGGGAATACCATTTAGTTGACCTATGCCTGTTTGAACAGCTTCAGTTAAACCTGTCTTTCTTTGATAAGAATCGATACGATCTCTATAGGGTTTCCCCTCTGAATGAAATTCAATGGGGTCCATAGAGACCATATCTTCATCCATAGGATCCCAAGTCCCCGGATCAATCGAAAGTTCGATTCTATCTGAACTGCTCATTTTCAAATGATATCCACACTGTTCACAAATATTCATTTTTGACCTAAAAAATTTTTTATAATTTAATCCATAACAATTTTCGCATTGAATCCATAAATGTCTGTATTTTTTTTTTCTACCGAAATCATTAGATCTTCTTCTTATATTGAAATCACTGCCATTTTTACTAGTTCTTATACCAGAACTCCCACTTTCACTACCGGTTCCATTTTCAGTACAAATGAAACTATAAATGTAACTGTCACTGTAATTGTCGGTACCACCCGAAATGGAACTATTAATACTGACTTCAAAACGAAGATAATTATCAATGCAACTATTAATGTGATTATTCCAACTAGATTGAGTATCATATATGTAATGATAATAGTTGTGATTGTTTCTCTTAGACCCATTATTTAAATAACTAGAAAAAAAACTTTCTAGTTCACTCAGAAAAGAACTATCATTGTCAATCTCAAAAATCTGATTTTCAATATCAAAACATACAGAAAAACTGTCACCATTACTATCCCTAACTAAAAAAGTGTCATCAGAGATCAAACTCCAAATATCCCTGATATCAAATAAATAATCAACATTTCTGAAACTATAACTGCCACTATCACTCCGACTAGGAATGTTTTTCTCCGTACCATTTAGAATGGGTTCTTCACTTCCA